AGGACCAATTATATATAAGATTTATTGTCTTGTCCGAAAAAATTTTCTTCAAGCCTTTTTTAGCGGATGAATTAAAGAAATGCAAATTTTGTAAAGATAAATAAACAGGCTGATAGAAGGAGGACGCGATAAATATTCCGAAAAAAGTTATACTGACTGAAAAAGTTGCATTTCTTACAAATCCATACCAATCCACAGAATTTTTTTCATTTTCATGCAAAAGGTTAAAAAACGGAGTTAACAGTTTTGACAATATATCCAACTTGATTTCTTCTTGATTGAATTGATTGAAAGGAATTCCTATAGCTCCAATAAAGACAGAAAATAGTACGAAGACAAGCATAGGAAATAACATAGTATTGTCGGATTCCCCAGGGTAATAAAGAATCCTTTTAGTGTTAAAATTATTAACAGTAATAAAGGCCGATGGCATATTTCTTCCATTACCAGCAATTTTATATGTGTTCTTCCGAAAAAAAAAAGCCCTTTCGTTATTATTTATTTTTAATAAAGGTAATAAACGCAAATTTTTTTTAAACGTTTTTGATCCTTCTTTACCCCATAAAGATATTGAATAAAATGAACTATTTTTTTTTCCACTGTAATTTTTAAAATTAAGGTTGAAATATCCTTCAAAAATAAGTAAATAAATCCGAAACATATAAAATGCAGTTAATCCCGCAGTGAACCAAGCTATTATTGCGAAACTAGGTGAATATAACCAACTATCATTAAGAATTTCATCTTTGGACCAAAAACAGGCGAAAGGTGGAATACCACAAAGAGAAAGCGTTCCTAATAAAAACGAAGTTTTTGTAATTGGAATATGTTTTGTTAAACCGCCCATAAAAACCATATTTTGACTCTTATCTGGAGAATAACCAACAATAGCTTCCATTGAATGAATAATAGATCCAGACCCTAAAAACAACAATGCTTTCGAATAGGCATGAGTAATCAAATGAAATAAAGCACCTCGATAAGACCCCATACCTAGAGCTAACATCGTATAACCCAATTGAGACATTGTAGAATAAGCTAAACTTCTCTTAATATCTTTTTGAGCAAGGGCTAAAGTAGCTGCTAAAAAGACTGTGATTATGCCTATCAAAGCTATTAGATTCATTATGTAAGGTATGACTCGGAAAAGGGGAAAAAGTCGAGCTACAAGAAAAATTCCCGCCGCTACCATAGTAGCAGCATGTATCAGAGCCGAAATCGGGGTAGGCCCCTCCATGGCATCGGGCAACCATACATGAAGAGGAAATTGTGCCGATTTAGCAATTGCACCGGAAAATAATAAAAGGGTACATAAAGTAACGAATACAAGATTAACTTTATTATTATAAATTAAGTTAGTGAATATTTTGAACAAATCTCGAAATTCGAAGCTGCCCGTTATCCAATACAGACCAAGAATTCCTAATAATAAACCAAAATCCCCTACACGATTAGTTACAAATGCTTTTTGACAAGCATTCGATGCACTAGGGCGTGTGAACCAAAAACCTATTAAAAGATAAGAACACATTCCAACTAATTCCCAAAAAATATAAATTTGTATCAAATTTGAACTAGTAACTAATCCTAACATTGAAGTATTGAAAAAACTCATATAAGCAAAAAATCTCAAATAGCCTTGATCATGAGACATATAATTATCACTATAAAAAAGAACCATAATTCCAACTGTAGTAATTAATATTAACAAAATAGAAGTAAGTGGGTCAATCAAGTATCCGAACTCTAAAGAAAAATCATTATTGATGGTCCATGACCATATATATTGATAAATAAAACTGCTATTGATTTGTTGAATAGACAGATCAATTGCAAAAACCATAACTATACTTAACAATAAAACACTTGGAAAAGCCCATATACGACGAAGTTTTTTTGTTGTCGCCGGAAAAAGTAGAAGCCCTGCTCCTATTAACATAGGCACTGGCAATGTAAGGAAAGGTATGATCCATGAATATTGATATATATGTTCCATAAAAAAACTTTTTTAATTATTAATTAATTATTTTTTGTTTCTGATTTATCAGCTCTTCTATCTTTTTAAATAAGTCAGTCAATAAAGAAAATAAATGAAAAAAAATATGTAAAACTGAAATCGAATTTTATTTTTCTATTCTTAATTATTTTAATTTAATTATTATGAATATGAATTTTTCCAAAATACTTCACATATTAAAATCAAAAAGTTCGAATTGGTCAAATACAAATACTACTGAAAACAAAAAAATACTTATTTTAACTAACTGGAAATCCCTTTTTTCAATGCATTAATTAAAATTACTTTTTTTTATTACAAATTTAATTTAAAATTGTTCTATAGATAGAAAAAGGTTAAAGAATTATAAGAAAAGTGGTTTTTAAAATTTTGATAGTGGTAGGACTAAAGAAAAGATTATTTTACCAGATCCTTACTGGATTGAAAAATATATATATATTAATATATTAATTTTATTAAATTAATATTAATATATTAATTTTATTAAAATTAATATTTTTTTTGTTGCTTTATTCAGAACCATTAAATTAACTAGTACCTTTTCGAACAGAGTTATTGTTTTTGATTATGTTTAGAAAAAAGACTGTCATATTTGACACTTTTCTTTATCCATTTACCAGAGGTAAAAGTAAACAATTAAAAAAAAAAATAAAAAAAAAATGATTTTTTTTTTAGTACGTAAGAGAACTGGAAATTTTCTTCTTATATGATAGACTATCTAATGAGGTTTCTAAATCCTAATACAAACTCTTTCGACAATAAAAAAAAAATCTTTTCATAAATCTATTGAATGGAATATTTAAATTTGAATTCATAAAATTTTATTTTTTGCATTCTTAAACGAAAATTTCGTCAGGAATTTGAATATTTCGTAAAAAGTATTGTATTAATTCCTTCCAGCTCGACGATAAAAAAAAAAAAGATTATTATGATTTGAAACAAGCCGCTATGGTGAAATTGGTAGACACGCTGCTCTTAGGAAGCAGTGCTAGAGCATCTCGGTTCGAGTCCGAGTAGCGGCATAACATCCTTTAATTTTCAAAAGGATACAATAAATCCTATAATGACTTTACTTCCTAATTTCAATTCTATATATGAAAAGAATAAGAGAGAACCCCCCGTAAATTTTTTATTTATTTATTTTTTTTATGATAGTTTCGAGTTTCGAACATATATTAACTCATATATCTTTTTCAGTCGTGTCAATTGTAATTACAATTCATTTGATAACGTTATTAGTCGATGAATTCGTAGAACTATATGATTCGTCAGAAAAGGGCATGTTAACTACTTTTTTCTGTATAACAGGATTATTAGTTACTCGTTGGTTTTGTGGGGGACATTTACCATTAAGTGATTTATATGAATCATTAATCTTTCTTTCATGGGCATTTTCTCTTATTCATATAATTCCGTATTTTAAAAAATATACAAATTATTTAAGCGCAATAACCGCGCCAAGTACTTTTTTGACTCAAGGGTTTGCCACTTCGGGTCTTTTAAAAGGCATGCATCAATCCGAAATCTTAGTACCCGCTCTTCAATCCCAGTGGTTAATGATGCACGTAAGTATGATGATTTTAGGCTATGCAGCTCTTTTGTGTGGATCATTATTATCAGTAGCATTTCTAGTAATCAGATTTAAAAAAATTCGAATAATTTTTGATAAAAGCAGTAATTTTGTTAATGATTCCTTTTACTTTAATGAGATACAATATATAACGGAAGGAAATAATGTTTTAAGAAAACTTGCCTTTCTTTCCTCTAGGAATTATTATAGGTTTCAATTGATTCAACAATTAGATGACTGGAGTTATCGGATTATAAGTATAGGATTTTTTTTTTTAACTATAGGTATTCTTTCAGGAGCAGTCTGGGCTAATGAAGCATGGGGATCATATTGGAATTGGGACCCAAAGGAAACTTGGGCATTTATTACATGGACCATATTCGCTGTTTTTTTTCATACTCGAACAAATAAAAATTTGGAGGGTTTAAATTCGGCAATTGTCGCTTCTATCGGTTTTCTTATAATTTGGATATGCTATTTTGGAGTTAATTTATTAGGAATAGGACTACATAGTTATGGTTCATTTAGATTACCAATTAACAATTGAAGAAAGGGTCTGACGAATGCAACTCTATAGGAAAGCAAAGCATATAGACAAAGTATAGAGACAAAAAGCTTCAGGTAAGCTGTTGAGAACTTTTTGAATCAAGTAGTATAGTGATTCAAAAAGTTCTCACAAATGCCAAAAATTTTTGGTTAGAATTCTTTTTTTTTTTTTCGAAAAACTATCTAAAACTATCTATAAAAATAATTAGATAGAATAGCTTCGACTCTGTCAATTGATAATGAGAAAACGAAATCCGGATAAATACCAATACTTATTACAGGCAGAAGGATAGAGATCGAAACAAATAATTCCCGAGGTCCCGAATCAAAAAAATAAGAGGTTGGGGCATTAAGCAGTTTGTAGCCATAGAACATCTGTCGTACCATAGATAATAAATAAATAGGAGTTAATATCATTCCAACTGCCATTACGACAGTAATGCATATTTTTGCCGTTAAAAGGTATTTTTGTCCGCTAATTAGTCCAAAAAAGACGACCAATTCTGCAAAAAAACCACTCATGCCCGGTAATGCAAGGGAAGCTAGTGATAAAATACTGAAGGTCGTGAATAGTTTTGGCATTAGGGGGGCCATTCCGCCCATTTCGTCAAGATAAAGACGACGTATTCTATCATAACCAGTCCCTGCCAAGAAAAAAAGTGCAGCACCAATAAATCCATGTGATAGAATTTGTAAAATGGCTCCATTGAGTCCCATATCACTTATAGAGCAAATTCCTATAATTATGAAACCCATATGAGATACAGAAGAATAGGCTATTCTTTTTTTTAAATTTCGTTGACCAAGAGATGTTGAAGCTGCATAGATTATTTGCATTACGCCTATTATTATCAACCAAGGGGAAAAGATAGAATGAGCACGAGGCAATAATTCCATATTGATTCGAATCAATCCATACGCCCCCATTTTTAATAGGATTCCAGCTAGAAGCATACAAGTACTGTAATGTGCTTCCCCATGAGTATCTGGTAACCATGTATGTAAAGGTATAATCGGTGATTTGACAGCAAAAGCAATAAAAAATCCAATATAGAAAAATATTTCTAGTGCCACAGGATATGATTGATTGGCTGATGTTTCAAAATTGAATGTCGGTTCATTGGAACCATATAAAGCGATACCCAAAGCTCCCAGTAATAAAAAAACGGAACCTCCTGCAGTATACAAAATAAACTTGGTAGCTGAATACAGACGTTTCTTTCCCCCCCACAGGGATAGAAGTAGATATACGGGAATTAATTCTAACTCCCACATGATAAAAAAAAGTAAAAGATCTTGAGATGAAAATAATCCTATTTGAGCACTATACATTGCTAACATCAGAAAATGGAATAATCGGGAATCCCGAGTAATCGGCCAAGCCGCTAAAGTAGCTAAAGTGGTGATAAATCCTGTCAGTAAAATAGGTGCTAAAGAAAAACCATCTATTCCCAATCTCCAGTACAAATCAAAAAAAGAGATCCATTTATAATCTTCTGCTAATTGGATTAATGGGTCCTCAAATTGGAAATAATAAGAGAATGCATAAGTTATTAAAAGGAGCTCCGCTATACATATATATAAAGTATACCACCTAATTAGCTTATTTCCTCTATGAGGGAAAAAGAAAATTAATAAACCCGCGGCTATCGGTAAAACTACAAATATTGTTAACCAAGGAAAAGAATTCGTGGTAAAGACAAGATACGCTTAAACTAGAAAAACCCGTGCTAGAAAACAGAAAATAATATATATTTCTTTTTTTTTTCGAGTACGGGTTTTTGTCGGTAAAGAAAAAGTAAAATGTATTCAAGTGAGGTTTCTGGAAAGTATCAATAAGCTAGACCCATGCTTCGAGTTGTTTCATGCCATAAATAAACTCGAACACTCAAGAAATCCGTTGGACAAGCAGATTCGCATCTTTTACAACCGACACAATCCTCTGTTCTTGGAGCAGAAGCAATTTGCTTGGATTTACACCCATCCCAAGGTATCATTTCTAATACATCCGTGGGGCAGGCTCGGACACATTGAGTACACCCGATACATGTATCATAAATTTTTACTGAATGTGACATTGGAGTTTCAATTTTTTTAACGTCATAAAATTTCAATCTAGTAAATTTCTATATGAATCATCATATATTTAAAAACCAGATGAATCAATGATTGATTTACCAGAAATCTTCTATTCAATTCTGGATCAACTTCTGAGATAGAGCTAAGATACTCAGATTTCTTACGTTTTCACAACCCTGATCATACAACTTACGTATCATACATGCCAACTCAAATTAATGAATATGAAAATAATATGAAAATTCTATATCTATCCAATTAATACTACTTAATTCAATAAATTCGATTGATTGATACGGGTGGATTTTCTGTTACGATAAATAGACGAAACAATAGCCGGTCCAATAGCTGCTTCAGCGGCTGCGATAGCTATAACAAAAATTGAAAAAATATTTCCTTTTAGTTGACGACTATCAAAAAAATCGGAAAATGTTACGAAATTCATATTAACAGCATTCAGTATAAGTTCAAGACACATAAGGGCTCTAACCATATTTCGACTCGTAATCAATCCATAGATACCGATAGAAAATAAACAGGCACTCAAAATAAGTACATGTTCGAGCATCATTGACCAACTCCTTATAAATTTCGATTTATTTCAATATGAACAACAATTCTACCTCAGATTGACTAGAATTAAGCATATCATAAGTACAGAACCAAAAGATCTATGGATAATAGATCAAATACAAAGAATTTATACATAAATAATCTTTAAATAGAATTGAAGGAAAATAGATGTGATAACATAGAAACCTGTTTTCATTTTGATTACTAATTTGAAAAATTGATTACTGACGAGCCACAGCAATTGCACCTATCAAAGCAACTAAAAGAATTATTGAAATGAATTCAAATGGAAGAAAAAAATCGGTTGCTAAATGAATTCCAATTTGTTGACCATTAGTTATCAAATCTTGTTCTATAATCTGATTTGATGTTGTAGTCCAAATAATTCCGTACCATGACGTATCTGGAATAATAGTAATTAGTGAAACAAAAATACTTGTACAAACTAAGGAAGTAACCCCATTTCCAACAGTCCAAAGATTAAAATCTTTGTAATATTCTGAACCATTCATGAACATTACGGCAAATATAATTAAAACATTTATAGCTCCTACATAAATAAGGAGCTGTGCAGCAGCTACAAAATGAGAGTTTGATAAAATATAAAATAAAGATATACAAACAAGAACGAATCCTAATGAAAAGGCAGAAAAAATCGGGTTGGTAAATAATACTACCCCTAAACCTCCTAATATAAGACCTAACCCTAGAAAGACTAAAAGAAAATCATGTATTAGTCCAGGTAAATCCATTGCACGTAAAATAAGAAATCAAAAATATTGAATTGTTTCTTAATGCCCTTATTGACTTGACCAGGAAAAACTTTTTTTCTATTTTTTTTAATAGCAAATATATAATATTAATATTATAGGCTCCTAATTTTAAATCCGAAGAGGTGTAAATAATTACTATATGTACACTTATTGTACTAATTTCATTCTTTCTTTCTTGAAAAAGGCATTCGAAATTATATTCTCGAAATAATTATGGATAGAATTATAGATATATTAATCGATTGTGCAATCCAAATTGAGTTTCGATGCAATTTGCATCAATCAAATAAATAGTTGGAATTTCAAATTTTTGTAGTCATTCACCACGAAAATTAAATAAAATCCCTTCCATACCTTTAGATCAAAACAGAATTTTCGTTTTTTAGTTTAATAAATTGTACTTTTTAATCAATCAAAGTAGTTTATCCTTTTTTTTTAGTTGAATTTAAAATTGTTCGAATCGTATAATCATCAACTACTGACATTGGTAAACGACCCAAAGAAATTTGATTATAATTCAATTCATGACGATCATAAGTAGAAAGCTCATATTCTTCTGTCATTGATAAACAATTTGTTGGACAATACTCAACGCAGTTGCCGCAAAATATACAAATTCCGAAATCAATACTGTAATTTAGCAACCGTTTCTTTCGAATCTCAGTTTCCAATTTCCAATCAACAACAGGCAGATCTATAGGGCATACACGAACACATACTTCACAAGCAATGCATTTATCAAATTCAAAATGGATTCGACCGCGGAAACGCTCCGATGTGATTAATTTTTCATAAGGATATTGAATAGTTACAGGTAAACGATTTGCATGGGATAAGGTAATCATGAAACTTTGACCAATGTACCTTGCTGCTCGTACGGTTTGTTGCCCATAATTCATGAACCCAGTTACCATGGGAAACATAGCGTAAATTTTTATGAATAATTTTATCTTTGTTTTTTTCTCTTGTTTGATTTGAAGACAACTCCCAATATTCTTTTATATTTTATAGTGAAAGGAGTTTAAAAGAGGTTGTTAATAATAGATTACCGAGAGAGATAGGTAAAAGAAATTTCCATCCAAGATTTAGAAGTTGGTCCATTCTTAGTCTTGGTAAAGTCCATCTTGTTGTGATAGGAATGAACAAGAACAAATAAGTTTTAACTAATGTAATAAAGATACCAATTGTTGGTCCAACGACTCCGCTTATGCTATTTATTTCAAAAAACTCATGAACGAATATATATGAAATCGAAATATTCCAGCCACCCAAGTAAAGAACTGTTACAAATAATGAAGAAACTAATAAGTTTAGATAGGAAGCAATATAAAATAAACCAAATTTGATACCCGAATATTCCGTTTGATAACCTGCCACTAATTCTTCTTCTGCTTCTGGCAAATCAAAAGGTAATCTTTCACATTCTGCTAGAGAAGAAATAAAAAAAATAAAAAATCCTATCGGTTGACGCCATAAATTCCAACCCCAAAAACCAGATTTTGATTGGGCCTCAACTATATCAACTGTACTTGAACTATTAGATAATCATAGTCGGTGATAACATCACTGTTCCCACCGCTATTACAGAACCGTACATGAGATTCTTACCTCATACGGCTCCTCGAAGTCCAGAAAAAAATTTAAGGACCAGATTGATTGTATTATTTATTTTGATATATTTGTAGAATAGATCGGATCAAAATAAAAAAAAACCTATCGGCGTTCCAAAATTCGAGCAATGAAATTCTATCTGTTATAATACTAAAACTAAAAAAGTACTTCGGAATTGATCTCATCCTTTAAAAATTTCAATTTTGATTTCTTGAGTAATAACTTGAATCCTTCAATAAAATACTCTTTGTAAAATTCCTTGTTAAAATACCAATAGATATTTCAACCTATCGTTTTCGATTACGAAACTATTCCGAGGAATTCTATACTTTATGAATATCGATATAGGATAAAAGAATAAAAAAAGATTGATTTTTCCATTGTAAGTCGATTCTTTTTTTATTCTTTTATTTTTTCGTTCTTATTCTTCTTTCTGAAAAAACGAAAAGAAAAAGGAGTTAGAAAAAGGATAAGGATTATTTCGTTCTGGATAGTCAGTTCTTTAATTGGTGGGTAGGGGCATACTCTGGATTGGAATCATGGGGAGCACTTCCTTATCATTTCTACGAACTTAAAGCCCCGATTAATATACTTTTTGTCGAAATAGCTTTTTCGATTATTTTAAAAATCTCTATTACTAATCCTTTGTGTATCTTCGTGTTCCTAACCATCCACTCATTTTTTCTCAATCACCTGTTAGTGTTAGCATTAGGGTAATACCTATGGAGAATACCTAAAAATGATAGTGAAAACTCGATAAAGTGGATCTTTTGAGCCCGCTTCAAGCTAGGATGACTAATCAACCAATCTTGGGGCAAACAAAACAGTCTTCTTTATCTCTTTATCTTATGTTTATTTCTAATTTATTCTTGTACATAGGAAATGAGTCTCCATTTTTTTACTGCAAATTTCAAAGTTGTTTTCTTTCACTCATATAACTATCCAATTTAGTTCATCAACCCAAACGACGAATAAAAAATGAGGATATCTATTCAATTCATTTCGCTTTCTTCCTAAAAAGAACGGAATAGCGAGAAAGTTCTGTTTCAACGAATCGCACGTAGAGATATGGATAACACACAAATAGTTAAAGGTATTTCATAACTAATCGATTGAGCAGCAGCTCGTAGACCACCTAAAAAGGAATATTTATTATTTGATCCATATCCTGACATAAGAAGTCCAATGGGAGCAATACTTGAAATGGCAATCCATAAAAAAACACCAATATTTAGATCAGTTAAACCAAAGTGATAGCCAAAAGGAATTACTGAATAGCTTAATAGAGTTGATATGACTGCTATAGATGGTCCAATACTGAATAAATAAGTATCCCCCCTAGATGGAAAAAGATTCTCTTTGAAAAGGAGTTTTGTACCATCCGCTAGAGCTTGAAGAACTCCTAAAGGACCTGCATATTCAGGTCCAATACGTTGTTGTATCCCTGCGGATATTTCTCTTTCTAACCATACAATTACTAGTATGCTTATCGTGATTCCCAATACAAGAATCAAAATAGGAACAAACTCCCATATAATTCCATAGACCTCGTTTAAGGATTCTAACCTAGAAAAAGAATGGATAGCTTGTACTTCTGTTGTATCAATTATCATTTCAACGATCAACTTCTCCCATAATGATATCTATACTACCTAGTATTGTCATAATATCAGCCAATTTCATTCTTTTAACTAATTCAGGAAGAATTTGCAAATTGATAAAACCCGGCGGGCGAATTTTCCATCTCCAAGGAAAGCCGCTCTGATCCCCTATCAGAAAAATCCCTAATTCTCCTTTTGGGGCTTCTACTCTGACATAAAGTTCTTGTTTCGGTAATTCAAAAGTAGGCGCAGTTTTTTTACTAATGAATCGATATTCGAAATCGTTCCATTCCGGATCCTTTTCTTTACCAAAACGTCGGGTTTCTAAATTCTCATAGGGCCCACCCGGAATTCCTTCGAGAGCCTGTTGAATAATTTTTATAGATTCCGTCATTTCACCAATTCGGACTAAATAACGAGCTAATGAATCTCCTTCTTTTTGCCACTGCACTTCCCAATCAAATTCGTCGTAAGACTCATAATGATCAACTTTACGAAGATCCCATTGTATTCCGGAAGCCCGTAGCATTGGTCCCGATAAACCCCAATTTATTGCTTCCTCCGGACCAACAATACCTACTCCTTCAACTCGTTCTAAAAAAATAGGATTTCGCGTAATAAGTTTTTGATATTCAGCAACTCCTGTTAAAAAATAATCGCAAAAATCCAAACATTTATCTATCCAACCATGAGGTAGATCAGCCCCTACCCCCCCGATACGAAAATAATTATGCATCATTCTCATACCAGTGGCAGCTTCAAATAAATCATATATTAATTCTCTCTCTCTAAAAATATAGAAGAAAGGAGTCTGTGTACCAATATCTGCCATAAAAGGCCCAAGCCATAACAAATGCGAAGCTATACGACTTAATTCCAACATAATTACTCTGATATAGCCAGCTCTTTTGGGCACTTGAATATTTCCTAACAATTCCGGACCATTTACTGTTATTGCTTCTGTGAACATAGTAGCCAAATAATCCCACCGTGTTACATAGGGCAAATATTGTATAATTGTTCGATTTTCTGCAATTTTTTCCATTCCTCTGTGTAAATAACCTAATATTGGTTCACAGTCAATAACATCCTCACCATCTAGAGTAACAATGAGTCGAAGAACACCGTGCATTGACGGGTGTTGGGGACCCATATTGACTATCATAAGGTCTTTTCGTTTAGCTGGTATATTCATAGGGGTTTCCTCGATCCATTCCACGAGTTACTTAAAACAAAAAGAAGTTCATCGCAAGATCTAATAAATCAAATAATTCATAATTTAACAAAACTCTTCAAATTAAGAAATTAACGAGTTTTAAATTTCCGAATATCCAACCGACTAATTAATTCATTATAACGTACTCTATTTTTCTTTTCTAAATAAGCCAAGAGTCGTTGGCGTTTTCCTAAAATTTTTCGCAAACCTCTTTGAGATAAGTAGTCTTTTCTATGCAATTCCAAATGTGAAGTAAGTCTTCGTATCTTATTAGTGAAAGTGACTATTTGAAATTCAACAGATCCCTTGTTTTCGTCTTTTTCTTTTTGTGAAATAACTGAAATGAATGAATTTTTTACCATAAAAAAGGACCCCCTTTTTTTAAGTTTTAAGTTTAAGATATTTTTTATTGATCAGTAATAATAATAAAAGTATTCTATTAATAAATAATAATGTCAGTTCATTTTATAAATTTGGTATACACTTGAATTTGGTATATAAAAAAATCTTTACTTTGTTAGTAATTCAAAATTTGGAATTAATCAATCCAATTTTTTCAGGGTGGTCTATTTTTTCGCTTACTAAAGAAGAAAAAAATTCTACCTAAAATGAAATAAAAAAAAAATTCCATTGATTCATTTCTAGATCTAATTGATACATTATTGAATTCTATGTACCAGACTAGAATATGGAGTGTAAAAGAATAAGGCGTCTATCTCCTTCTTATCATATACTAGACCAAATCAAATAGGCTATGATATAGATATGAAAAAATCACCATTACTCAAATTTCAAGCGCGGATATATATATATCCTTACCATACTGAACCGACTTCCATTATTAGTATCGAACCAATAGCGATTCATACAAGCTAAATCCTCTAATCGAAAATTGGGCCAAAGAAAAAATTTAAATTTAATTAGTTTATTTTTTTCTCTCCAAAAATGTTTGCTTTTATCAAAAATGGGACTGACTTTTTTTATGTTATTCCCGTTGAAAATTTCTGTATTTATATGAATATCGTTTTTATTTTGTAAATTGAAAGAAATTCGAATTCTTAATTCTCTACGACGTTTAGGGGATAAAATATTTTCAGGAACAAGTAAATCATAATTATTTTTTTCTCTATTTCCAATTATATTGTGATGTCTTTCAATAGATTCGGGAGATTTCTTTTTATTTTTATCAACATAGAATTTTTCTCTATATTTTTTATTAATTTGTTTTTTGTTCTTATGAACTAAAAAAATCTCTACCATTTGATACAAAATAAATTGTCCATCAGTTTTTACCGACAGACGAACAGGTTCGATAATCAATATTCTCTTTTTCATCAATTCTGTAAGAGTTATATCTTTCTGAACCATCAGAATATTCAGATTTATTTCTTGCCTTTGAATAGAAGATATAATAATTTCTCGTGGATTTCTCAGTCTAAGCAGAAAACAATATGCTTTGATATTATCAATTATTTTTTTATTTAAAGAACCATTCCATCTTAATTGAAAACATAAATATTCTTTTAGGAAGAAATCAAGCTCTACTTCCGTATGACTTTTGTTTTTATTTTGATTTCTATGGTTTTTCGTATCTAATCCCATATAATCTTCTTCAATATCTTTTTCTTCATTTGTGAAAACGGCTTCAAAGTCCATTTGGTCGTCAGATTCGTTTTCTTCATGATTTCGATTCTCGATCTCGAATTCAAGAATTTTTTTTTCATTCGATAGTGATGGTATAGATATAAGAAGGTCGCCTTTTTTATTCCCGTTGATTTTCTTATTTTTACTAATATTTGCAGTTCTATGAAAATTTAAAAGAAGAAATTGAATGGGTATTGTCCATCGTTTTCTCTTATATATGTTGTAAAGTATCACAAATTTGCGAAAGAACCAAAGTTCAAAATTCGATATAAGACTATTTTCTATTTCTTCATTCATCCCCATCCAATCAAAAAAAAGGGGGTTTGAGTTGGATGGATTGATTTCTTGATCTTGGTAAATTGGAAGAAAAGAAATATTTTTCTTATCAATTTTATAAATTATTTTATATTTATTAGTTGTAGTCTTAGTCGTTTTTTTTTCTTTGTTTCCGGTATCGATCCAGGACTTAATATTGACCCTCTTTCTAAGACAAAAATTGAGAATTCGCCAATCAAAATATTTTCTATTTCTATATGGGCTTTTCTCTATATCGAAAATATCATCTTCCACTAGATAATTATTCATAGGAATACCTTCTAAGATGTCAAAAAATTTGCTTTTATTTGTGTTGGAGTTATAAAGAACCTCTTCTTTATTAGTTCGCGATTCGTAAATAAATAAGTCCTTCTTTTTTTCATAATTAATAGATTTATATGATAAAAGACTATATCTAGAGTGTTTTTTAAAATTATCCTTTTGATTCGCAAAAAAGTCTGCCTCAAAATCATTTTTTTTTTCATAATGAATTAATTGGTGTTGTTCATGTAAATCCCATTTGCTTAATTTTTTATTTTCAACCCTATGGTATTGATAGATTTTATTTCGACATTTTTCTGGTATTAATCTAGACCATTTAAGCTGCGATAAATCGGATTTATATTGAGAATGGCTTCTTAACCAGTTTTTCCATTGATTGATTAAAGAAAAAGACTTTCGAAAATTTTTTTCTTTTAATTCCAAGTTTAATAATCCTTGGGCTCGAAAATAATCTTTTATTTCGGTATTAAGAAAAAGGTTATGGTATTGAAAGATCGATCTTAACTTATATAAATTAAGAATTTGGTTTTGTGATAATTTGTAAAATACATACGCTTGTGATAAGAAAGATATGTCACAAAAAATCTTTGAATTATTATTAATAACATTAATATCTCTTGACTTTTTTATAATTGAAATAAAGTCAAAATTTTTTTGATTTGGTTTATCAATTTTTTTGTGATTTGATTCATTATTGGAAATGTATTTAGTAATAATATTTGTTATTGATTCAATAAAAAGCTGTGCATTGAGCCTTGGAATATTAATGATACCTAAAACGATATCTAAGTATATATTTTCAATCAAGAATTTTCTAAAAAAGTAAAATTTACGCACTAATCGGGCATTTTTTTTTTTAAATATGTTTGAAATATTATTTGATGATTTAAATTTTTTAGCATTAGAACTTTTTTTTATTTTGTTAAGACTAATATTTATTTCTGAGGTTTGCATTTTTTTTTCTTTTTCTTTTGTAATTTTTTCTATTTGATTTCGAATTATCTTTCTTCTAGTAGAAAGATCTTTCATTTTTTTTTCTATCAGTGAATAAGTTGTCCAAGGTATAGGTCGAATTGGGGTGGACAATCTAGAACCCGTCCGATTATTGTTATTGAGTATCAAATCTTTTTCTTTTTGACTTTCATTTAATTCATCTACTTCTCGAAATTCCGATAACAAATTTAGATTTCTTTTTGATTTTGAAAGTTTCTTTATTATTTCTTGTCGAAAAAAAATATTTTTGATGACCCAGTGTTTTTTTTCTTTTGATAAATTTTGAAATAATTTTTTTCTGTCTTCGAAAATTGTTAGAACTCGAAAACCTCTTTTTTTTATCTTGATAATTTTTTTTTCAAGTTTTTTAAAGATGGGTTTAAAAAGTGAAAGCCGTTTTCGGGGAGAACCAAAAGGACGTTCCGCTTCCATTCCCCAAACTGTTAAAAAACAAAAATCCTTTTGTTCTACTTTCTTTTTTTTTTTACTTTTATGAGGGAATTTTACCTTCGATCTGTGCCAAGGTTTTAAACGAAAAGGAAATAGGATCTTTATTTGAATCCCACCTGTTAACCAATTTTTAGGAAATTCTTTTTCTGATAATTGAACTCCATTATAGGTGCATTTAACATGCATTTCTCTACCCCAATCCTTTAAATCGTCGGACCATTCGGGAGTTTGAAAAAATAATATACGAATGATGTTCTTAGTTATTATTAATGAGGGTAATATAATATATTTTCGAAGAATCGATTGGGTTACTAAAACACAACCTCTTAATACTTGAGCAAGAAAAACCCTATCCCAAGTTTCAGCTATTTTTATTCGTGCTTTGTCCTCTCTTTTGTTATCTTTTCTTTTGGTCTCTTCTTTTTTCTTACTTTTTTTTGTTTTTTTGTCTAGATAAGGAGAATTCGAAATTTTGAATTCTGTGTTTTTACACATAGAATTTATAAACAATGTTTTCATCAGTTCATAAATATCAATATAAAAAGCAAAAAAAAGAGATTTTTTTATTCTGTCCAAAAAAATAGGAGAATGCACATTTGCTTGAAACAATTCAAAAATAGTTATTTTACGTCTTTGTGCTCGCATGGATCCTTTTATTATGTCTCGTCGAAAATCCGATTGTTGGGAATAACGTATGAAAGTAACTTGGTCTATGTATATTGGATCAGAATTCCTGGTAGTATTGTAAGTATCATTATTTTGGTGATTCTCATTAAAAATCATTATATTATCACTAAAAATCGTTATAAGTTTGGCTTTTCGTGAACGAATTTCATGATCTTCCGCCAGGTTTTCTGCATCATCTTTGCCCTCTTGTTGTTCCAAATCGTCAATTAATTTGTATGACCAGCGAGGAACTTGTTTACTTATTTCTTTTAGTCGAGTAGAAAATTTTCTACTTGTTTTCTTTTTTGGATTCACTATAACTGTATCAAATAAAAATTTTACAATTTTTATTTGATTTTCTAAATAGATTTTTTCTTCGGTGTTATCGGGTAAAAAAGGGATTCCCTTAAAATTGAAACTTGATCTTGATTTTCCACCAAATTCATTAATTAAATTTAATAAATAAGCAATTTCTCTTAAAAATGATTCATGATTACTATTTAATAGATCCGTTTTTGATTCAAATTCTTGATAATTAGTAATAAGATGAATTTTATTTATCCAAAACCTTTTTCTAAAATTTGTTCGGAAAGTTTTATTTCGGCTTGAGGATGAAAAAAAAAACGGTATTTTTCCGCGGTAAGATCTGTTCAATAAGGGATCATATGTTTGAGGTAAGTACTGTTCTTTAGTTTTATCATTACACAATCTAGTCCTTTTTTCCAATGTTTTGGAAGGAAGATATCCTTTATCCAGAGCTTGGGCTCTATTTAAAAATTCATTACTTAGATTTTTTTTTTTTTTTTCATTTTTGGAATTCCAATGATTATACAATTCATCTGAGGAAAATTTTTGTGTTATGAACAGAGACATCTTTCTTTGTATCAGTTCCAAAAAAGTTGACAAACTGGGTGGATACATAAAAGATATTCTTTCTTTTCCATCACTTAGACATGTAGAAAAAAAATATTGTCCCATTTCTCTTCTTAAAGCATTCTCAAACTGATGATTTTTTATATATCGAAATGGACGATTCCAACGTTTAGAATCAAAAAGAATAGTTACAAGAGGTTTTTCAACCCATAACAGATCTTTTTTTTTTTTTTCTATCAATATTTCTAACTTCGAATTTTCTTGATTCCCATCCAGATAAAAAGTTTCATA